AAACTGTATTGTTACTCTTGCTACCATCAGGATAAATCTGACCCCTCCCTCTGTTCCCACCTACATATATGGGATATTTTAAGAAGTGAACGTCTTTTTTCGTAACAGGGTCGGGGGAAAGAATAGGAAAGACGATTTCACTATATTTCTGACCGGGAACAGGACCTATCACAAGAATATTTCTTTTATTAGGACGATAACACTGAAAAGAAAGATTGCCCATCTTTTCTTTCATTTCGGGAGAAACACGATCGGGGGGAGCTAATTCGAATCCCTCGGGTAAAATAAGAACAGCTCCTACATTCAAAGCTCCTTTTTTACCATTAGCAAGAACTTGTTTCAGTTGCATATCATAAGGAATTCGAACAACTGCTTCAAATACAGTATCAGGAAGTACAGCTTGCGGAACTTCAATATCCACGGGCTTATTAGCTAAATGGCAATTGGCACATACAATTCGCCCAGTTGCTTCTCGTGGATTTTCATAACCCTGCTGCGCAAAAATGGGATATGCATTTGAAATAGATGCTCGAGTTATTACATATATCATGATCGATACATAAATGGATCGAGTCATCTGTTCTTTTACCCAAGAAAAAGTATTTCTATTTTGCATGGTCCAATCATCGATCCCCGAAATTTCTACAATAAATTTGATAGGTAGCTAGTAGAATTCCCTATCCACAAGTTTGCCTTTGTATTGATTGTACTGAAAGAATTGTACTGATGGAATATAGTATGAATAGTATGAATACCTTGAATTGAAAAGGTAGAAGTATAAAGAATAAGTAAGATGAAAAATGATTTCTTTATACACAAAAAAAGATTCTGATTTGATTGATATCAAAAGATCTGATGAATTATTCATTCATTGAATGATAAATTACTACAAGCGAAGGAGATACACGATTTAAAAAATGGAAGATCCAATATTTCACAATTGTATCTAGAATGACTGGAAAAGTGGAAACAAGACCGGATAGAATCTGATCATTCTGAGCCAATCCAAAATCGTTGTAGATCAAACCAATCATTAGTTCCCAACCATGGGTCGAGTGAAATCCGATCCATAAATCAGTAACTAAAAGAATCGAAAAAGCTTTGATTGTATCACTTAAGTTATAGAGAAATTCCTGAATCCAAGAATTTAGAATGAAAAGTTCTTCATTACCCAGAAAAAAATAACCACCTAGAATAGCGAAACAGATTAGATTTGTAGAGAAATGCAAAATGATATGGAAATGAGATTCATTTTGTCTTTGGACTAATTGTATTGTTTCCTTGTGCATTCCTATACGAAGCCTTTGCATATGTGTCTCTGAGTACTCCTTTATCATCTCGTCCAAAAGGAATAGTTCTTCTAATTCCATAAATTTTTCTAGAACATTTTTCTCTTGAATATCATTCAAAAGGATTTCATATTGCCTGGTATTCCACCAATTAAGAACCCAAGTTTCTAGACATTTCTTAAATGAGAAAGAAACCCACCAGGGCAAAAAGAGTATAGACACAAGATATGGGAGGGAAGCCAATGCTTTCTTTTTTTTCATTCTGTATCCGTGATGTGAATTGTTAATGAACCTGTTTCATTCGTCGATTCTATCTGAGATTTCTATGAAGCACGAATCATATAACAAGAGCCTATAACTCTAACAAGAATAAGGTATCGAACCTATGGATCTTTTCCTATTCTTGTTTTTGTATAAGAATTGAGTCTTTGGATATAAAAGAATATAGAATAGAATATACAAGAAAGACCCTTTTCAAATGAAAAAAAAAAGCAGTAAATATTCTTTCCATATTCCAGAGATCGCAATTAGGCAAATTGTAACCGATTTCCCCTTCATTTCTTCGAAGACTCAAAAACCCATTTGAACTAACAAATATAATTTGGATTTAAAGACGAACCCTACCAGATCCTTTAATTCTTTTATTTCTATTTTGAATTCGAAAGATTTTACTGTCTAACCGCAGCGCGGGGATAGGGTATCAATTCAAAGGCTAAAAAGAGGAATTATGTTTTACGAAAACAAAAGACATGTTAGGATATTTGATGAATCTATACTTATTATATATTTTACTAGTATAAAGAATGAAGCTGGACGCCATGTGTATGCGTATACAAAATAGTTTCTGTGTACAAATAGTTTCTATTCTCCTTAATATATATACATTCTTTTTTGAATATATTTTATTTGATTAGTTATATTAGATTTTATTAATATTGTTCCATATATGTCCTCCTGCTTTTGAGATGTATTAAGTTCCTTCTCTCATGCTGAGATTTCTTCTTCAGTTCATTTCAAAATACTTCAATGGGTACACGCAAGAAATAGGCCAATTCGGCAGCTTTTTGTTCAATTTCTCGTGGAGTCAAATTCTCATCAGTACGGGTAAAGGGAATGGCTCCTTGGCCCCTGATTTCCATATAAAGGACACGACGAGGAAAAAGACCCTCTCTCACCTCCATTCTTATTGATTGGATATCTTTCAGAAAGAAACGAAGGAAGATGCGACGATTTCTTCCAGGAAATCCCCAACGAAAAAGGGACATTATCCCTTCTTTTCTATCAAATCGGTCATAACCACTACCTACATTCCATGAAATTGTGCACCACAAATAAGAACTAATGAATAGACCTGCGATCCCATAGAAAGACATCACGATCCCTTGTGGGAAAAAAAGAATTTGCTGAGACGGAAATACGGATATCAGATTCTTGCCAAGATAACTGGAAGTTCCAACCACTAAGAATCCTAGTGAACCTAAAAAAAGGATAAAGGCCCAGCAAAAATTACTTGTTTTTCGAGACCCCGTTATAAGTTCTATCCATATATGTTCTGATCGCCAGTTCATACTATACTAGATCCAATTGCATTCGATTGTAATTGAGAGAATAATCCAAATGGATTTAACTCGAGCTTGATCCCGAAGTAACTTTCATCAACTAGCAGCATTCCGACAGGAACCATTAGGAATAATGGGTTAGATAAATTGAGTTTCTATTTCAAAGATTTTTCAAAAAAGATTTGCTGATCGTTTTGAATTTAATCATTTAATTGATTAAACTATAATCGCATATACATGCATTAATGCGTATATTATGCATCAGCATACATAACAAAACAACTCTTCCATTTGTTTTTGGAAAGGCCACATATCATATATCCTACCATATTACATGAAAAAAGAGTATCTGTATGATGAACCAGTGTTGAAAGAAATTGATGAGATTTGGTCCCATCATATTTAGACAATCTTATTTCTTTGGACATAAAGAGATAAAGAAGCCATTGCGATTGCCGGAAAGACTAGGCCCACTAAAGGAACAAAAATAGAGGGAAAGTTCAAATCTATCATAGAATGGATACCTCGATTTCATATTTGTACCTATTATAATTATAAATTATAATTATAAAGATGAAAGATATCTTATGATAAGTCTATCTATTAGAAAGAATATTAAGATAATATTAATATGAAGTATTTAATAATCAATAAAATCAATAACGAATCTAGAACTCAATGAAGTGTACCTATTCCTCTACAAATATGTACGAGAATCCGCTTTCAGAAATTGGATTCTTCTTCTCCCATCCTTATCTTCATCGTCTTTCCTTTCAAAACAAAAAAGGTGTTTTGAAAGGAAAGATAGAAAAGAGTTTCTTATGAGTTCCCGACTTTAACCAATCTTATCCAACAAACAGGGATTCCTAGTGAAAAATGGGGGTTCTCGCTAAATAGAAAGAACTTCTATATTCTTATTATTTGTTATTTTAAATTTCTATTTTATTTATTTGATTTGAGATTTATTCTTTCTTTTTATTTATTATTGAATATTTTATTTTCATATTTTTGATATCTTTTTTTATCTATTTTTCGTTGTTCTATATATGAATATGTCAAAAGGACGGAGAAATTTATTTTTATTTCCCGTATTTATTGGAAGGATTTTTTTTTATCTGTCGATAAAGGGATGCTTATTCCTTATTCCTAATCAGGAAGAGAGGTAGAATAAAAAAAGGATCCGGGGTAAAAAGTCATTATCAAAAAGTTCTGACTCTTACTACACTTATAACTGATATCCCCAAAGAAAACACCAACTTCTTAGTTTTGTTTTTTTCATTATAATGAACTAAATGCGTATTCGCTACAAATAAAAATAACTGAAACTAGTGATATACTTCCATTTGAAAATGAAGAATCTCAATCTTTTTTCAAATCTTTCTTTTAATCTTGATTCAAGGGAAGGAAACCGTGTAGCTGAAATAACTCATTCAGAACACCTTTTAAAGGATTACGTGGTACGATTGGGTCGAATAAGCCCTTATGGAATAAATACTCAGCCACTTGTGAACCGTCGGGTACTGTCTTTTTCAATGTTTGTTCAATTACTCTTTTACCCGCAAACGCAATGTAGGCATTAGGTTCAGCAATAATGATATCTCCCAACATACCAAAACTTGCTGTAACTCCGCCAGTTGTAGGAGATGTAAGGATTGATACATAGAATAACTTTTTATTTGATTGATAATCATATGAAGCAGAAGAAATTTTAGCCATTTGCATCAAGCTCAAACTCCCTTCTTGCATGCGTGCTCCTCCAGAAGCACACACAATAATGATAGGTAGAGATCGATTAGTAGCATACTCGATCAAACGGGTTATTTTCTCACCTACTACGGATCCCATACTACCTCCCATAAACTGAAAATCCATAACTCCAATTGCTATGGGAATACTGTTTAGTTGACCTACGCCTGTTTGAACAGCTTCAGTTAAACCCGTTTTTATTTGATAAAAAGAAATTCGATCTATATAGGGTTCCTCCTCTGAATGAAATTCAATGGGGTCCATAGAAACCATATATTCATCCATAGGCTCCCAAGTGCCAGGATCAATAAAGAGTTCGATTCTATCTGAACTACTCATTTTCAAATGAAATCCGCAGTGTTCACAAATATTCATTTTTGAACTAAAAAATTTTTTATAATTTAATCCATAACAATTCTCACATTGAACCCATAACTGTTTGTATTTTGTATTTAGATCGAAATCATTAGATTTTTCGCTTATATTGAAATAACTACTACTAGTTTCGATACTAGAATTTCCACTTTCAATACTACTTGTACTTTCCATGAAACTAGAAATGTCACTGTCAAGACCACTGGGAATGTCACTATTAAGACTGATTTCAAAACGAAGATAACTATCAATGCAACTATTAATGTGATTATTCCAATTAGATTGAGTATCATACATGGAATAAAAATAGTAGTAATTACTACTATCAGACCCACTATTCAAATAACTAGGAAAAAGAATCTCTAGTTCACTCAAAAAAGAACTAGCATTGTCATTGTCAATATCAAAAATATGATTTTCAATATCAAAATATACAGAATAAGTGTCACCATTACTATTTTTAACTAAAAAAGTATGATCAGAGATCAAACTCCAAATATTCCTGCTATCAAATAAATAATTTAGATAATTAATATTACTGAAACTATAACTGTCCCAACTAGGAATCTCTTTCTCCGCATCATTTAGAAGAGTTTCTTCACTTCCACTGGTATGTCCAAGAGCATCAAGACTATCCATTGATTTACTTAGTCCACACCTATGTTCTAACTTATTGTTAGACAACATCGAATTGAACCAACATTTTTTCATAGATTCTTTCTGCCCCCTATTTTATGAAAACCTAATACTAATAGATGAATAGTCATTCGATGAAGAAAAAATCATTTTACTATTTCTTTTTTCTTTATTTTGATTTCTCATCAGAATTCAAATGAAGCATATGATCCAATCATTAAGATTGTTAATGAAAAACGAGTGAGTCTTGAAAATAAAGGGATTCTCCTTTTAAGGAATCCGGTGAATCATTTCAATATTATGATAGAATCTTTTCCTCAAAAAAAGATATATAAAGACAGGTTTCTCTCATGGAAAACTCTCAATTCTCAGCAAAAAGATACGTAGTTGTTTATTTCCATAAATTAAAAAGGAATTCTCGTCTCGTAGAATCTCGTGTCATATAGTCAAATAAGAAAATGAGTTTATATTACAACAGGGAACAAAAAAGACAATATACAGGATAGGGATAGAAGGAATCCTTCCCTTGGCTTGATCTATGGCCTGAAACTCAGGAATATAAAAGGATCCGCTAATCCAATCCCAAGGATCCATAATTCAACCTATGGTTCCAACAATAAATAATAGAATAGATAAGTTGTTTAGTTTTCCTTCAATCTTATCTTCTTATGTTTATATTTTGTATATACTTGTATATCTTATTGTATATCGTATTATTGTATATCGTAAGGTCTGTACATATAAAAGATATATGCAATTACACAAAGACCCTCAGAGTTCATAGTATAGGATTAGTATAAGATGTTTATTCTTTATTTGATTCGGCCCAATCTTTCTTTTTTTTTTGAGGAAAAGATTGGGCCAAGTTTCATTGCAATCAATTAGGAGAACAAACGGGAATTGCTGAATTATACGCGCTTATTTTTTCTCTTTATCTAGCTTATCCACTGGGTCGAAATCGAATGTGATCTCTTTCCATACTTCACAAGCAGCGGCTAGCTCAGGGCTCCATTTGGTAGCTTCACGAATAATATCATTACCTTCACGAGCAAGATCACGTCCCTCATTACGAGCTTGTACACATGCTTCTAAAGCCACCCGATTAGCTACTGCACCGGGTGCGTTTCCCCAAGGGTGCCCTAAAGTTCCTCCACCAAACTGTAGTACGGAATCATCCCCAAAGATTTCGGTTAGGGCAGGCATATGCCAAACATGAATACCCCCTGAAGCCACGGGCAGAACACCTGGCATAGAGACCCAGTCTTGAGTGAAAAAAATACCACGACTTCGATCTTTTTCAATAAAATCATCACGTAACAAATCAACAAAACCCAAAGTCATCTCACGCTCCCCCTCCAGTTTACCCACTACTGTACCAGCGTGAATATGATCTCCACCAGACATACGTAATGCTTTAGCTAGTACACGAAAATGCATACCATGATTTTTCTGTCTATCAATAACTGCATGCATTGCGCGATGGATGTGAAGAAGTAGACCATTGTCGCGGCAATAATGAGACAAGCTAGTATTTGCGGTGAACCCTCCAGTTAAGTAGTCATGCATTACGATAGGAACTCCCAATTCTCTGGCAAATATCGCTCTTTTCATCATTTCTTCGCATGTACCCGCAGTTGCATTCAAGTAATGTCCTTTAATTTCACCCGTTTCGGCTTGCGCTTTAAAAAGCGCTTCGGCACAAAATAAGAAACGATCTCTCCAACGCATAAATGGTTGTGAATTTACGTTTTCATCATCCTTAGTAAAATCAAGTCCACCCCGTAGACATTCATAAACCGCTCTACCGTAGTTTTTTGCGGATAATCCCAATTTTGGTTTAATAGTACATCCCAATAGGGGACGACCATACTTGTTCAATTTATCTCTTTCAACTT